TTATTAGTAGTCTTATAGTAGTCTTAGATTTTGCATTTTGATGAGCCTCGTTTTGAGGAATTCATGGAATAATGAATTAAGGAAGAAAAAAGAATAAGAATAAGGAGACATAACATAAAAAAAAGAATAGATAAGACGATATTCGCCCTCCCCCTACATATTTAATTTCTTCTCCTATACAAAAACCAGCAAGACCTACTCCATTGATAATTCCATCAATAACACCTTTATCAAAAAAATGCGTTAGTTCGGCAAATCTTCTTATACCCAGGATAAAGAGCTTAGTATAAAAAACATCTATATAACCGCGATTATATGACCAGCTGTATACCTTTTTTTTTACTTGATCCAAAAAGTTCTTTTTGGGATTCCCTTTTACATTTACAAGGGAATTTTTCAAATTCAAATTCTGAAAAAAAGAATAAGCGGACCCATAGCATATATATGCTATGAATAGACCAAAAATAGCTAAACTTACAGAAGAAATTGCATTAGTGAGAAATTCATATGAATTTATAGAAGAATTAGAACTTTCCCCGAAAAAGCTTATTGAAGGGGTTAACCACTTTGATAATATGGTTAACTCCGATGTTCCATTATCCATTACTCCATTATCAAAATGGATTCCTATGGATCCAATGAACAAAGTAAAAAGCAGTAATATAAGAAGAGGAAATAGCATAGTATTTCCAGTTTCGCGAGGATAGACAAAAGTATTTTTAGCTCCAAAGGAAGTACTAAAGAATCCTATTCTATTTCTTGTATTACCAGGGATTTGGGGTATATTTTTAGAAAAAAAAGAAACTCCACTCTTCATTGTTGATAAAACCAAATCTCTATTGACTCCTTTGGGTATGCTTTTTCCCCATAAGGATATTGAATGCAATGAACCTTCTTTAGTACTACTGTAATTTTGAAAATGAACACGCAAATACCCATCAAAAGTAAGTAAATATATTCGAAACATATAAAATGCAGTTAATCCTGCAGTAAAAGAAGCTATTATTCCAAAAAAAGGTGAATACAACCAACTATTACTAAGGATTTCATCTTTGGACCAGAAACAAGCAAGAGGTGGAATACCACAAAGAGAAAGTGTACCCAATAAAAAAGTCGTTCTTGTAATAGGAACATATTTTTTTAAACCACCCATAAGAACCATATTTTGGCTTTTATCTGGTGAATATCCAACAAGAGGTTCCATTGAATGAATAATGGATCCGGATCCCAAGAACAATAAAGCTTTCGAATAAGCATGAGTGATCAAATGGAATAAAGCTGCTTGATAAGAACCTATACCTAAAGCTAACATCATATAACCCAATTGAGACATTGTAGAATAGGCTAAGCTTCTTTTAATATCTCTCTGAGCAAGAGCTAAAGTCGCTCCTAAGAAAAGTGTTATTGTACCTACTAAGGAAATGAAACTCATTATGAAAGGTATCGATATGAAAAGAGGAAGAAGTCGAGCTAGAAGAAAAATCCCCGCAGCAACCATAGTTGCTGCGTGTATAAGAGCCGAAATGGGAGTGGGTCCTTCCATAGCATCGGGTAACCATACGTGAAGAGGGAATTGTGCAGATTTTGCAACTGCACCAAGAAATAATAAAAAAGCACACAAAATAGTAAGTAATGAATTAATCCCATTATTAGGAATCCAGTTATTAGCTATTTTGAACAAATCCCGAAACTCTAAACTACCTGTTATCCAAAAAAAACCTAAAATTCCTAATAACAAACCAAAATCCCCTACACGATTAGTTACAAAAGCTTTTTGACAAGCACTGGCTGCAATTGGTCGTGTAAACCAAAAGCCTATCAATAAATAGGAACACATTCCCACAAGTTCCCAAAAAAAATAAATTTGTATCAAATTGGAACTAGTAACCAATCCCAACATAGAAGTATTAAAAAAACTTATATAAATGAAAAATCTCAAATATCCCTCATCGTGAGACATATAATCGTCACTATAAATAAGAACCAAGATTCCTACAGTAGTAATTAGTATTAACATAATAGAAGTAAGGGGGTCGATCAAGTATCCAAATTCTAAGGAAAAATCATTATTGATGGTCCAAGACCATAAATATTGATAGATAGAACTCCCTTTTATTTGTTGAATAGACAGGTGAACTGAGAATACCAGAGCTATACTTAAGAGTAAAACACTAGGAAAAGCCCATATGCGACGAAGATTTTTTGTTGCTGTCGGAATAAGAAAAAGCCCCAACCCCATTGACATAATAACTGGAAGTGGGAGAAGAGGGATTACCCAGGCATATTGATATGTATGTTCCATAAGAAAAGAAATAGCAATTTTTAGTTGAAATTTAGAGTTCTTTTTTTCTATAAAATTGTTTCCGATTCACCAAACCTATTCTTATTTCTTTCTGAAGGAATTAAAAAACTAAATAAGAATAAGAAAAAATATTCGTTATTTAGTTATTAGAAAAAAAAGATATTTATTAAAATACAAAAAAAGATTGAATCAGTTTACTTTCTATTCCTATTCTTTTTTTTATTTCTTTCTGTTAAAATGAAATAGCTCTCTTATTTCGTAACTGATTGATTGAATTTCAACTATACTATAACTATATTTTTATTTTATATTTATGGGAAATTCTCGAATATTCTTTACTTCATATAAAATCGAAATCCTAATGACTAGAATTATCTAAGTTTTAGAAGAATGTCTTGTTTAAGAGACTAATTATTTTTTGATTTTGATATTTTGACTGGAATTCAATTCTTGAATATCTTCTCAACTTAATTAACTATTTGAATTTTACCTTCGTTTTCTCTCCCCATATTATATGAGGGCTTATTCCCCATACCTTAGATTTATATATGGAGTATATTTGATATATAAATTGATTTAAATAGAAAACCTTTGTATATAATATATCTTTGTATATATTGTATATTATTAAAACAAAGTATAAAATATATATGAAAAATACGCGAAAAACTCTTGTCTTATCCACATTAGACAAAATGAAGTAAAAAATAATTTCAAATTTCATTATCTTTCAGTATATAAGTATAAATACTAAGAAAAAACAGAAAGAAGGATTGATTTGCGGCAATAGATGTCTTTCACATACAACTAGAAAAAATTAATTTCTCTTTTGAATGGCAGTTCCAAAAAAACGTACTTCGATGTCAAAAAAGCGTATTCGTAAAAATATTTGGAAGAAAAAAACTTATTTTTCCATAGTACAATCTTATTCCTTAGCAAAATCAAGATCATTTTGGAGCGGCAACGAGGATCCAAAACCAAAAGGTTTTTCTGGGTAACAAACAAATAATCAGGTTTTGGAATAATCTGAATTGATCGATCTCAAAGAAATTCAAATTCCAATTATTTAATATGAATGAATAATTTGGATTAATTAATGAATGTACTTTTATGTGTCGAATTCCTGGGTACAATATTCTTAGAACTAATCCCCCTGTTATTCTGTTATATAGAACAAAAGTTTTGATATATTGTGTCCTCAGTATTCTTTTTTCCTATCAAAGAACTTTTGATAATAGAATCCTCCTATTTTTTTATGAGGATTCCATTATCAAAAGTAGAGTATTCTTGCAATAGGATTTCGAATTTCTACCTATCTTATCCAAAATTCACAAAAAAATAGGTTTAGGACTGGTGAATCATATTAATAAGAGCGTAAAGGCTTTGACTCTAGAAACTTTTCAAAATACAAAACTCTTTGTATTTAATGATGAAATTCGAATTTTCCTAAATTCTATGGATTCTCCCAATCTCGACGATTCGAGAGAAAATAACTATTATTCTTTTAAGTTAACTAATATTTCAAGTTAGCCGCCATGGTGAAATTGGTAGACACGCTGCTCTTAGGAAGCAGTGCTCAAGCATCTCGGTTCGAGTCCGAGTGGCGGCATTCTCGAAAAAGAATACAATAGATTAGAAAATGGATTCAATTCGAAATTTCCAATTTTGTAATGGGACCTTCTCCTTATGCTATTTGCAACTTTAGAACATATACTAACTCATATCTCTTTCTCAACTATTTCAATTGTGATTACGATTCATTTGATAACCTTATTAGTTCGTGAACTTAGGGGATTACGTGATTCGTCAGAAAAAGGAATGATAGCTACTTTTTTCTCTATAACAGGATTCTTAGTTTCTCGTTGGATTTCTTCGGGACATTTTCCATTAAGTAATTTATATGAGTCATTGATCTTCCTTTCATGGGCTCTATATATTCTTCATACTATTCCTAAGATACAGAACTCTAAAAATGATTTAAGCGCAATAACTACGCCGAGTACTATTTTAACGCAAGGCTTTGCTACGTCAGGTCTTTTAACTGAAATGCATCAATCTACAATACTAGTACCTGCTCTCCAATCTCAGTGGTTAATGATGCATGTCAGTATGATGTTACTAAGCTATGCAACTCTTTTGTGCGGATCCTTATTATCCGCCGCTCTTCTAATCATTAGATTTCGAAAGAATTTCGATTTCTTTTCTAAAAAGAAAAAAAAAAAATTACTTAAAACATTTTTCTTTAGTGAGATTGAATATTTCTATGAAAAAAGAAGTGCCTTAAAAAACACCTCTTTTCCTTCATTTCCAAATTATTACAAATATCAATTAACTGAGCGTTTGGATTCTTGGAGTTATCGTGTTATTAGTCTAGGGTTTACCCTTTTAACCATAGGTATTCTTTGTGGAGCAGTATGGGCTAATGAGGCGTGGGGATCCTATTGGAATTGGGATCCTAAGGAAACTTGGGCATTTATTACCTGGACCATATTTGCAATTTATTTACATAGTAGAACAAATCCAAACTGGAAGGGTACGAATTCAGCATTTGTAGCTTCGATAGGATTTCTTATAATTTGGGTCTGCTATTTTGGTATCAATCTTTTAGGAATAGGTTTACATAGTTATGGTTCATTTACATTACCATCGAAATAATTACATAACATAAAAGATTCATTTTATGAATGTTTTTTCCCATTTTTGTTTGATTTGAGAACCCCTTTGAACGTCTTTTCAAAGGGGTTCCCAAAAATTCAAAATAGATCTAATTAAACTTTTTGACTTTTTTCGGAATTTTTTAGTTTTTCCATTATGAAATATAGAGGGGACTAGTTAAAAAAAGAAAATCCTATTTAGGATAATAATTGGATAAGAGAGCCTCTACCCTGTCAACGGATAGCGAGAGAACAAAATCTGGATAAATACCAATTCCTATTACTGGTAAAAAGATACAGATTAAAAGAAAGAGTTCTCGTGGACCAGAATCCACAAAATTTGCGTTTGGAACATGAAATAACTTGTATCCATAGAACATCTGGCGTAACATAGATAATAAATAAATAGGAGTTAATATCATTCCAATTCCCATTACAAAAGTAATTAGCATTTTTGGCATTAACATAAATTTTGGACTAGTAATTAGTCCAAAAAATACTACTAATTCTGCAACAAAACCGCTCATTCCTGGTAAGGCAAGAGAAGCCATTGAAAAGCTACTAAACATAGTAAACATTTTTGGCATTGGTATAGATATCCCTCCCAGTTCTTCGAGATAAACAAGACGCATTCTATCACAAGCCGTTCCTGCCAAGAAAAATAGTGTAGCACCGATAAATCCATGAGATAATATTTGTAAAATAGCTCCATTTAGTCCAATGTTGGTTATGGAACCAATTCCTATAATTATGAAACCCATGTGAGATACGGAGGAGTAGGCTATTCTTTTTTTGAAATTTCGTTGACCAAGAGAAGTTGAAGCTGCATAGATTATTTGCACCGCTCCTATTATTACCAACCAGGGGGAAAATAGATAATGAGCATGAGGTAACAATTCCATATTGATCCGAATCAATCCATATGCTCCCATCTTTAATAGGATTCCCGCTAAAAGCATACATGTACTGTAATGTGCTTCCCCGTGGGTATCTGGTAACCACGTATGTAGAGGTATAATCGGCAATTTGACAGCATAAGCAATAAGGAAGCCAAAATAAAGTAGTATTTCCAATGTTGCAGGGTATGATTGATTAATCAATCGTTCCAAGTCTAATGTTGGTTCGTTGGAACCATATAAGCCCATACCCAGAACTCCGATTAAGAAAAAAATGGAACCGCCTGCAGTATACAAAATAAACTTGGTAGCTGAATATAGACGCCTTTTTCCCCCCCACATGGATAAAAGTAAGTAAACAGGAATTAATTCTAACTCCCACATGATAAAAAAAAGTAAAAGGTCTCGTGAAGAAAATAATCCTATTTGACCGCTATACATTGCTAGCATAAGGAAATAGAATAATCGCGAATTCCGGGTAATTGGCCAAGCCGCTAAAGTAGCTAACGTAGTGATAAATCCTGTCAATAAAATTGATCCTAATGAAAGTCCATCGATTCCCAATCTCCAGTGGAAATCAAAAACATCTATCCATTTAGAATCCTCCCTTAATTGCATTAAGGGATCCTCTAATTGGAAATGATAACAGAATGCATAAGTCATTAGAAGGAATTCTAATAAACAAATAGATATAGTATACCACCTAACGATTTTGTTTCCTTTATGGGGTAAAAAGAAAATTAATGAACCTGCAAATATCGGCAAAACAACAAGTATTGTTAACCAAGGAAAATAACTCATGATAAAGTAATAAAGACAAGATACGTTTTGACCAGAAAAGCCCATGCTCGATTATTTTGAGCACAGGCTTCTTCGGTAAAGAGGAATCAGACGATTCAAGTGGAGTTTTTTGTAACGTATCAATAAGATAGAGCCATGCTGCGGGTTGTTTCAGGCCCTAAATAAACGCGGACACTTAAAAAATCTGTTGGGCAGGCGGATTCGCATCTCTTACAACCCACACAATCTTCGGTTCTCGGCGCAGAAGCAATTTGCTTAGCTTTACATCCATCCCAAGGTATCATTTCTAATACATCTGTTGGACAAGCTCGTACACATTGAGTGCATCCTATACATGTATCATAAATTTTTACAGAATGTGACATTGGATCTAGAAATTTTCCTTTTCAACATAACAATTTTCGATCTGGTAAAAATGAAATTAGTACTATATAAGATAAGTTATATGTATTGTAGACACCAGACGAAGCAATGGTTTATCCAAACTTTAATAAATAATGCAATATATTTCTTAATCTGTTTGTGAGAAAGCGTGAAAAGAGCCAAGAGACTTGAATTTAAGGCTTCAACAGTCATAATTATACGAATTCTACATACTAATTCGAATTAGCCAATAAATTAGCTATTATCTTTGCAATATAAATTATTGCAATTTGAATATTGCAATATCAATGAATTGCAAAAATGCAAAATTCAATAAGTAAAAAAGAATACTCTGAAATAACCTACTTCAAAAATGGGTATTCTCAAATAAAAATAAGAAAAGAAGACTCGAATTTTATTAATCTTAATGTTCCATATTATTATATATGCACCTTTGTTTTTTGTTTAGAGAATTCTATGTCTAATTATTCAAAAAATTCGATTGATTGATACGAGTTGATTTCCTGTTACGATGGATGGAAGAAAGAATGGATAGTCCAATAGCTGCTTCAGCCGCCGCAAGGGCTATAACAAAAATTGCGAAAATGTCTCCTTTTAATTGGCGACTGTCAAATAGAGCAGAAAATGTTACGAGATTTAGATTAATTGAATTCAGTATAAGTTCAAGACATATTAGAGCTCTAACCATGTTTCGGCTTGTAATCAATCCATAGATACCAATCGAAAATAAATAGACACTCAAAAAAAGTACATGCTCAAACATCATTAACTAACTCCTTATCAATCTCGATTCATTTCAATATGAGAACAAGAATTGAACCGATTCAATTAATTAGAATAGAACAATTACGCAACAAAAGAGAAAAGAAAGTATTTGTTGTGTTGACAGTAGATGGATTTTACTAAATCAAAATTGTTTTATTCTTTAGTTATTTTTTTAGATTTGAAATTCTAAGAATTTATTATTGTCTAGCCATAGTAATTGCACCTATTAAAGAAACTAGAAGAATTAGGGAAATGAGTTCAAACGGAAGATAAAAATCGGTTGCTAAATGAATCCCAATTTGTTGAACATTATTTATGAGACCCTGTTCTACTATTTGGTTTGATCTTGTAGTCCAAAGAATTCCATACCATGACGTATCTGGGATAGTAGTCAGTAGTGAAAAAGGAATAGTTAGAGAAACGAGTGAAGTAAACCCATCTCCAATAGTCCAATAATTCTTATCTTTAGACCACTCTGAGCCATTTACAAACATTACAGCAAATATGATCAAAACATTTATGGCTCCCACATAAATAAGAAGTTGTGCGACAGCTACAAAGTAGGAATTCAATAAAAAATAGAATAAGGATATACAAACAAGAACTAATCCCAGCGAAAAGGCAGAATAAATTGGGTTGGTAAGTAATACTACTCCTAGACCCCCTAGTAGAAGAACAAATCCCCCAAATAGAACAAGAATCTCATGTATTGGTCCAGGTAAATCCATTATGGATAAGAAGAAATTAATAGTATAAAATTTTTCATGAACTGACTAAAACTAAAAGATTCAAGGAAAGAAAAAGGGATTAGGATATTTATATAAAAATTGTATAGTTAGAAATCACATCACGAAAATCTACTCTCATTTTAAATCATGAATAATTCGTAATAAGCAGTAGTTATTCATTTTTCTTTAGAGTTAATAAAAAACTATTGGATTTTTCTAACAAAAAAATCCTAGTACCTAGTAATCAGTAATCGTTCTTGAATTCAAAGATTTTTCTTCGTCTATTTTACTTTGAGGCGAATTCCTAATTGTTTGAATTGTGTAATCTCCCATTATGGAGACTGGTAACCGACTCAAAGCAATTTGATTGTAATTCAATTCATGACGATCATAAGTAGAAAGTTCATACTCTTCAGTCATCGATAAACAGTTTGTCGGACAATATTCAACACAGTTACCACAAAATATACAAACTCCAAAATCAATACTATAATTAAGCAATTGTTTCTTTTTAATATCCTTTTCAAATCTCCAATCCACAAGGGGTAAATCTATTGGGCATACACGAACACATACTTCACAAGCAATACATTTATCAAATTCAAAGTGTATTCGCCCGCGGAAACGCTCTGATGTAATTGATTTTTCATAAGGGTAGTGAATCGTTATAGGTAAACGATTTGTGTGGGATAAGGTAATTATGAAACCTTGACCAATGTATCTTGCGGCACGTATTGTTTGTTGACCATAACTAATGAACCCAGTTATCATAGGGAACATATTCTAAATATCTATGAAAAAGGTATGTTTCTTTCTCTTGTTTGAGAGAACTTTTGTGTTGAAGATATTCTTACTGTTATTGTATTATCTTATTTATAGTGAAACTAGTTGGGAAGAAGTTGTTAATAAGAGATTGCCCAGAGAAATAGGTAAAAGAAATTTCCATCCAAGATTTAATAACTGATCCATTCTCATCCGGGGTAAAGTCCATCTTATTGTGATAGAAATGAAGAGAAATAAAAAAGCTTTAGTTAATGTAATAAGGATACCCATTATCATTTCCAAAATTCCCACAATTTTATTCATTTGGAAAAATCCAAAAAAGGATATATAGGGAATAGAAAAATTCCACCCGCCTAAGTAGAGAACAGTTACAAATAAAGAGGAAACTAATAAATTTAGGTAAGAAGCAAGATAAAATAAACCATATTTAATGCCGGAATATTCGGTTTGATAACCCGCTACTAATTCTTCCTCTGCTTCTGGTAAATCAAAGGGTAATCTTTCGCATTCTGCCAAAGAAGAAATTAGAAAAACTAGAAAACCTATAGGCTGACGCCAAACATTCCATCCAAAAAAACCATATTTTGACTGTGCTTCAACTATATCAACCGTACTTGAACTGTTAGATAATCATAGTCGATGATAACATCACAGTTCCCACCGCTATTCCAAAACCGTACATGAAACCTTAGCTTCATACGGCTCCTCTATGATCAGAAAAAAGGATTATTTCTTTTCGATCTTATCCCCCTAATTAGGTAAGATAAAATTCATTGGAAAGTCCTAAATTAGACCAAAGCAATTCCGTCTGCTAAAATAATAAAAAAGCGCTTCCGAATTGATCTTATCCTTTATATAATAAAATGACAGTTTTTTCTTGTTCAGTAATAACTTAATATTGGAATAAAACACTCGTTATAGCAATTAATAAATGAAAAGAATTGGATATTAGTTCATGACGAATTCAATTCTGTATGAATATAGATAAAAGAAAGAATAAATAAAGATCTTTTTTTGTATTGCATTCCATATCTTTTGTCCTATTCTTCTTTCCCGGGGAGGGGGATACTTAAAAAGAAAAAAGAAATAAAGGGTTAATTCGTTCTTGATAGCTATTTCCTTAACAAGTGAATGGGAATATACTCTGGATCGGAATCCGAAGAAAGTACTACTTGATCATTTCCACCAATTTCAAGTCCTTATTGTGATTCCTTTTATGAGGAAAAATGTCTAATGATTTAGATTCTCTCATTACTAATCCTTCATGTACTTTAGTGTTCCTAATCCCTCACTAACTTTTTATGGATTCTTTTCTATGGTTATAAGTTCTAGTAATAACTAAAAATATTCTAGTAATGAAATTCCATATCGTGAATCCTTTATTCTTGCCCGCTTCAAGATATGATGACTAATCAAACAATCTCAATCTTGGGGTAAAGAGTTTACACTGCTTATGTTTACTTCAACTTTTTCTTGTACATAGGAAATGAGATTTTTTATTTTTACTACAAATTAATAAGCTGTTTTGTTTCACTCATATAGCTATCTAGTTTCACTTACCGGCCTGAATACAAAATAAGAAAAGGAAGATAAGTATTCAATGGATTTTAGAGGAAAAGCTCCTTTTTTAACGAATCACACGTAGAGATATTGCTAGCACACAAAAAGTTAATGGTATTTCATAACTAATAGATTGAGCAGCTGCTCGTAGACCACCTGAAAAAGAATATTTATTATTTGAGCTATATCCTGCCATAAGAAGACCAATAGGAGCAATACTTGAAATGGCAATCCATAAAAAAACACCAATACTAAGATCAGCTAAAACAAAATGATATCCAAAAGGGATAACTAAAAAACTTAATAAAACGGATATGACTGCTATAGAGGGTCCAATGCTAAATAAAGGAATCTCTCCTCGGGATGGGAGGATATCCTCTTTAAAAATAAGCTTAGTTCCATCTGCTATAGCTTGAAGCAGTCCTAGGGGGCCGGCATATTCAGGACCAATACGTTGTTGTATCGATGCGGAAATTTCTCTTTCTAACCACACAATTACAAGTACTTCTATTGTGATTCCCAGTAGGAGGGTCAAAATAGGTAGAATCCATATCAGTCCATAGACTTCTTTTAATAATTCCGATTTCGAAAAAGAATTGATAGTTTCTACCTCTACCCTATCTATTATCATTTCAACGATCAACTTCCCCCATAATGATATCTATACTACCTAATATCGTCATGATATCAGCCAATTTCATTTTTTTAACTAGCTGAGGAAGAATTTGTAAATTAATAAAACCCGGTGGACGAATTTTCCATCTCCAGGGGAAAAGACTGTCATCTCCTACCAGATAAATTCCTAATTCGCCTTTTGGCGCTTCTACTCTTACATAAAGCTCTTGCTTTGATAATTCAAAATTTGGGGAAGGTTTTTTCCCAAGAAATCTATATTCAAAATCATTCCATTCCGAATTCTTTGCTTTCTTAAAGCGTCGAGCTTCTAAATTCTCATAAGGGCCTCCAGGAATTTTCTCTATAGCCTGTTGAATAATTTTGATGGATTCCTTCATTTCACCAATTCGTACTAAATAGCGAGCTAACGAATCTCCTTCTTTTTGCCATTGGACTTTCCAATCGAATTGATTGTAAGACTCATAAGGATCAATTTTACGAAGATCCCATTGTATTCCAGAAGCTCGTAACATTGGTCCCGATAAGCCCCAATTTACAGCTTCTTCTCCGCTAATAAAACCTACTCCTTCAACTCGTTCTAAAAAAATAGGATTCTGTGTAATAAGTTGTTGATATTCAACAACTCCTCGTAAAAAATAATCACAGAAATCTAAACATTTATCCATCCATCCATAAGGTAAATCGGCAGCTACTCCTCCAATGCGAAAGTAATTATGCATCATTCGCATACCTGTAGCAGCTTCAAATAGATCATATATCAATTCTCTCTCTCTAAAAATGTAGAAAAAAGGAGTCTGTGCCCCGAGATCCGCCATAAAAGGACCAAGCCATAACAAGTGAGAAGCTATACGGCTCAATTCTAACATAATTACCCGAATATAGCTGGCTCTTTGAGGTATTTGAATATTCTCTAAGAATTCTGGTGCATTTACCGTTATTGCTTCTGTAAACATAGTAGCTAAATAATCCCACCGTGTTACATAAGGCAAAT